TTTTGGTATGTTGGGGGATATCATTATTGCCGAACCCAATGCCTACATTGCATTTGCGGGTAAAAGAGTAATTGAAGAAACATTGAAGACGACAGTGCCTGAAGGTTCACAAGAAACCGAAAATTTATTCGATAAGGGTTTATTCGATCCAATCATACCACGTCAGCTTTTAAAGAGCGTTCTAAGTGAGTTATTTCAGCTGCACTCTTTTTTTCCTTTGAATGAAAATGAAAATCAAGTTGAGCATTAAGGTCAATTATTTGTGTCAATAAAGTATTTGGTTTATCGGAATCAAATCAAAGTAAAAACCAGAAGAATGGGGGTTTTTAGTTGGCGACAACCTAATTGTAGAATAGAAAAAAAATGTGAATAATTATATATATTCATTATATTTCCGATAATCCACCTTACTTTTTCCTTATTTTAAATCCCTCTTGGATCGGATTCTAACGAATCCTTTGTAAATTTAATTTATAAGAAACGTTATTCTTTCGATTTATTTTTTTGAATTTGTAGAAGCAAAAGAAAGAAGAAAAAAATGAAGAATAATAAAGCCGATTATCATATATTATATGTGTAAAGCCGATTTTTTTAGTTCTGCGTTCCTCGCACTTATTATATAAATCTACTCACTTCTACTTCTATAGAATTCGAATTAATTTATTAATATAATAACATAATAACAAAAAAAATATAACAAACAGGTACAATATAGTAAATCGAGGGACCCATTTTATGACAACTATCAACTTTCCTTCTATTTTAGTGCCTTTAGTAGGCCTAGTATTTCCGGCAATTGCAATGGCTTCTTTATTTCTTCATGTTCAAAAAAACAAGATTGTTTAGATCTGGTGGGCAAAATATTTCATTTCAAGACTTAGACTTGAATCATAACACAGATATCTATTTAGCAGAATGGTCTACCACGTGATTTCTTCCGAACCTAAACGAAAGAGCCCTTATGCGTGTGCCTGTGGAAACATGACATTAGGGGTAGATGTTATTATTTTCGATCTAACTAGTTTAAAGTAAAGATTCACATCAGAATGGTACTAGTTGATGAGAGTTACATCGGAAACAAAAAGAATAAGAAAAGTCAAATCCATTTGGGATATTCTTTCAATTCAAATAAAATGCAACCCGATCTACTATGAATTGGCGATCAAAACGTATATGGATAGAACTTATAACGGGATCTAGAAAAATAAGTAATTTCTGCTGGGCATTTATCCTTTTTTTAGGTTCATTAGGATTCTTATTGGTTGGAATTTCCAGCTATCTTGGTAGGAATTTGATATCTTTATTTCCCCCCCAGCAAATTCTTTTTTTTCCACAAGGGATCGTGATGTCTTTCTATGGTATCGCAGGCCTCTTTATTAGCTCCTATTTGTGGTGTACAATTTCGTGGAATGTAGGTAGTGGTTATGATCGATTCGATAGAAAAGAAGGAATAGTATGTATTTTTCGTTGGGGATTTCCTGGAAAAAATCGTCGCATTTTCCTCCGATTTTTTATAAAAGATATTCAGTCCATTAGAATAGAACTTAAAGAGGGTATTTATACTCGTCGTGTCCTTTATCTGGAAATTCGAGGTCAGGGGGCCATTCCCTTGACTCGTACTGATGAGAATTTGACTCCACGAGAAATTGAACAAAAAGCTGCTGAATTGGCCTATTTCCTGCGTGTCCCAATTGAAGTATTTTGAATCTTATCTTTCTTTTTCAGCTCGGAATAAAATTAAATAAAAGCCTACAATCCTTTTTTATTTATACGGCGTACCTTATACCTTATTTATTTAATACGGAAATTAAATCAAAATACTCATTCAGGTCAAAACATACGTATACAGGTATACAGAAAAACCAAAAAGGGAAATTTTTTTTTGTCTACCAATTTGTCTACAAAAAGGGGTATTTATCCGTATGGAAATCGACTCAACTCAATTCTCAATTCAACTCAGTAATGTAATAAAAAAAAAAAAAAATAGAAAGTAAAAAATAGAAAAAATAATAGATTCATTCCATATATCAAATCGAAATAAATAACTTTCTTTAGGCACGGTAGTTAGAATTGATAGGTTAGATACAATACAAACATGTATTTTTATTATATTATTTAGCAATCTTTCGTTTTCTTTTTTTTTTTTTTTTTCTTTTGTTCTCTTGTTTGATCAAATAAATAATTGGCTTTCTTTTAATTATAACTAGAACAATAATTTGATTATCCGAATTTTGTTTTGCCATCCATTTTTGATCATCACATTCATACCCTCAATTCTTTATTTTGTGCTCTGGGTAACTCGTGAAATATTTCCTAATATTGGATTGATATTTTGGTATTCAAGTAAGTTCTCTCGTCTTGAAATCAAAATCATATTCATTAATTAAATGAAGTGGCTGTCCCACGTATTCATTAAAAGGAAGGAATTGCTTCGAATTTGACCAATTGCAATATCTGTAAACACTATTTTTTTATTTATTCATTCATTCGAATTCAGAGTAGATTCTTTATTCTATCTTTTGTGTTTTTTCAAGATTCAAGGACTAATTACCAAATTATAACAAAAAAAGGATTCTAGATGAAAAAAAAATGGAAAAAAAGAGAGCATTTATTCCCTTTCTATATCTCGTATCTATAGTATTTTTACCCTGGTGGATCTCTCTATCATTTCAAAAAAGTCTGGAATCTTGGGTTACTAATTGGTGGAATATTAAACAATCTGAAACTTTTTTGAATGATATTCAAGAAACGAGTCTTCTAGAAAAATTCATCGAATTAGAGGAGCTCTGTTTGTTGGACGAAATGATAAAGGAATACCCGGAAACACATCTACAAAAGCTTCGTATAGGAATCCACAATGAAACGATTCAATTGATCAAGATGCATAATGAGGATTGTATCCATATGATTTTGCACTTCTCGACAAATATAATATGTTTCCTTATTCTAAGTGGGTATTCTATTTTGGGGAATAAAGAACTTATTCTTCTTAATTCTTGGATTCAGGAATTCCTATATAATTTAAGTGACACAATAAAAGCTTTTTCTATTCTTTTATTAACCGATTTATGTATCGGATTTCATTCGCCCCACGGTTGGGAACTAATGATTGGTTCTATCTACAAAGATTTTGGATTTGCGCATAACGATCAAATTATATCTGGTCTTGTTTCCACTTTTCCAGTCATTCTAGATACAATTTTAAAGTATTGGATTTTCCGTTATTTAAATCGTGTATCCCCATCACTTGTAGTGATTTATCATTCAATGAATGATTGAAAAATTTATATATACGAATATGAATCCAATTCTAATTTATAATTAGAATGTTTCTTACTTCGTACATAATTAAAGCATTCAAAATCGTACTTACTCCTTGAATTTCTACCCATCCAGGGCGAGGAGTTTCTCTCATATTCCAGTAATAAATATTATTTCAGTAAATTCAGTTCAGTAAGGTAAATAGCAGAATCGTGGATAGGGAACTATACTAGCAACCTACCCAATTTATTGTAGAAATTTTCGGGATCAACGATTGGACCATGCAAACTAGAAATACTTTTTCTTGGATAAAAGAACAGATTACTCGATGTATTTCCGTATCTGTCATGATATATATAATAACTCGGTCATCCATTTCAAATGCGTATCCCATTTTTGCACAGCAAGGTTATGAAAACCCACGAGAAGCAACTGGGCGTATTGTATGTGCCAATTGCCATTTAGCTAATAAGCCCGTGGATATTGAGGTTCCACAAGCAGTTCTTCCTGATACTGTATTTGAAGCAGTTGTTCGAATTCCTTATGATATGCAACTAAAACAAGTTCTTGCTAACGGCAAAAAGGGAGGTTTGAATGTAGGGGCTGTTCTTATTTTACCTGAAGGATTTGAATTAGCCCCACCTGATCGTATTTCTCCCGAGATGAAAGAAAAGATAGGCAATCTTTCTTTTCAGAGCTATCGCCCCAATAAAAAAAATATTATTGTGATAGGCCCTGTTCCTGGGCAAAAATATAGTGAAATCACCTTTCCGATTCTTTCGCCAGACCCTACTACTAAGAAAGATGTTCACTTCTTAAAATATCCAATATATGTAGGTGGTAACAGGGGAAGGGGCCAGATTTATCCTGACGGAAGCAAGAGTAATAATACAGTTTATAATGCTACAGCAGCCGGTATAGTAAAGAAAATTTTTCGAAAAGAAAAGGGCGGATACGAAATAACCATAGCGGATGCCTCGGATGGACGTGAAGTGGTTGATGTTATCCCCCCAGGACCAGAACTTCTTGTTTCAGAGGGTGAATCTATCAAACTTGATCAACCATTAACAAGTAATCCTAATGTGGGTGGATTTGGTCAGGGAGATGCAGAAATAGTACTTCAAGACCCATTGCGCGTACAAGGTCTTTTGTTCTTCTTTGCATCTGTTATTTTGGCACAAATCTTTTTGGTTCTTAAAAAGAAACAGTTCGAGAAGGTTCAATTATCCGAAATGAATTTCTAGATTCGTGGATTTATCAACATCAAGTTCATAACAAGAACAAAATTTTTGTTGACAATTCTTTGACAATTTTGGACGATCAAGAAATCAAAAAATTATGAGAAGGCTCTTTTTTTGTTTATACTATTTTTCTACATCTACGAGAAGTATGGAATTACTTGTACTACATTCTTAGTTAGAATATATATATATCGCAAAGAAGACTATATTGACTTTTTTTCAATCGAAATTGGGATGATGGCACTATTATCAAATATCATATAATATCTCAATTTTATAGCGTGTATCAAAAGTTTTCTATTCGATTCTAGAATCAAATTCGACTAGATACTAGACTAAGCGAGGAATATAAAGAAAAGAGAAGATAAATGAGGGGAACAAACGATTCTAGGGGGGATTCGTTTCCTTCCTGGTCTTTGACACACGACAAGGAATTTTACACATACTTGCTTGTCGTGTGTCGAAATAGTAATGAGTCTTGATTCCCTTCGTCAAAAA